CCAAGGAAATTTGTTCGTGGTAAAGACAAGATACGCTTGGACCAGAAAAACATGTGCCCAAAAATATCTTATTTTTGGGCACATGTTTTGGCGGTAAAAAAAAATGGACTCAAGGAGAGGTTTCTGTAACGTATTAATAAGCTATACCCATACTGCGGGTTGTTTCATGCCATAAATAAACTCGAACACTCAAGAAATCCGTTGGGCAGGCGGATTCGCATCTCTTACAGCCGACACAATCCTCTGTTCTTGGAGCGGAAGCTATTTGTTTGGCTTTACATCCGTCCCAAGGTATCATTTCTAATACATCCGTAGGACAGGCTCGGACACATTGAGTACACCCAATACATGTATCATAAATCTTTACTGAATGCGACATTGGATCGATATTTTTGAACGTGATAAAGTTTCAATCTAGTAAATTGATAAATGAATTATATATTTAAATACTAATACTAGATGAATCGATGAGTTACCCGGTTTTTTCTGAATTGACAGTGCCAAACTACTTTGATTTCTTATCTTTGTGATAACATGATCATACCTTACGTGGCACACATGCTAATTTTAATTGATTTATGAAAATTCTAATTTTATTTTAATAGGATAATATTACTTATTCAACAAATTAGATTGATTTATACGAGTTGATTTTCTGTTACGATAAATTGATGAAACAATGGCGAGTCCAATAGCGGCTTCAGCAGCTGCAATAGCTATAACAAAAATAGAAAAAATTGCTCCTTTTAATTGACGACTATCAAAAAAATCAGAAAATGTTACAAAATTGAGATTAACCGCATTTAATATAAGTTCAAGACACATAAGAGCCCTAACCATATTTCTACTTGTAATCAATCCATATAGACCGACAGAAAATAAATAGGCACTCAAAACAAGTACATGTTCGAGCATCATTAACCAACTCCTCATCAATCTCGATTCATTTCAATATGAACAACAATTTAACCAATTGGATTGACTAGAATAATGAAATAAAGGAATATATTGGGAATAGATCAAACTAATAAAGACTTTCTCTTTTATATCCAAAGTCAAATAGAAAAAGGAAATGCATCTGATAGCTCATAACAAGGGTTTTACGGTTCTAAAGAGTTATTATTGACGAGCTACAGCAATTGCGCCGATTAACGCAACTAAAAGAATTAGTGAAATAAATTCAAACGGAATAAAAAAATCTGTTGATAAATGAATCCCAATTTGTTGACTATTACTTATCAGATCTTGCTCTATAATCTGGCTTGCTTTTGTAGTCCAAATAATCCCGTACCATGACGTATCTGGAATAGTAGTAATTAGTGAAAAAAAAATACTTGTGCAGACCACGGAAGTTACTCCATCTCCCACGGTCCAAAGGCGGAAATCTTTGGAATATTCTGAACCATTTATGAACATCACAGCAAAAATGATTAAAACATTTATGGCTCCTACGTAAATAAGGAGCTGCGCGGCAGCTACAAAATGCGAGTTTGATAGAATATAGAATAAAGATATACAAACAAAAACAAATCCCAATGAAAAGGCAGAATAAATGGGATTGGGAAGTAATACTACTCCCAGACCCCCTAATATAAGACCCAATCCCAGAAAGACTAAAAGAAAATCATGTATTAGTCCAGGTAAATCCATTATATATAAAATAAGAGATAAATAAATCAAAATCTTTCATAACTTTATTGACACCCGGTCAGGAAAAAAGAGGGAAATCTACTTTTTTATAATAGTTCTTAATTATTATTAAATTAAAAATTCCATTTTCATGGATATGGATTGATGTAGATATAGTTATTGGCCTAATCTCTCGAAAGAGTAATTTAAATCTATATATTTGCAAATCCTCAATATAGTCATAGAAATTTAATATAAATTAAAACATGATTCTCGTCTCCTAATCAATATAATCAATATAATTATGAATATATTAATAAAATTCTAGTTATTCACCAAATAAAAAGCCTCATTCTTTTAGATCAAAATGAGTTATTAAGTTTTTATTTCAGGCAAATTTAAAATTGTTCGAATTGTGTAATCGTCAATTACTGACATTGGTAACCGACCCAAAGCAATTTGATTATAATTCAATTCGTGACGATCATAAGTAGAAAGTTCATATTCTTCAGTCATTGATAAACAATTTGTTGGACAATACTCAACGCAATTACCACAAAATATACATACTCCAAAATCAATACTGTAATTAAGCAATCGTTTCTTTCTAATATCAGTTTCCAATTTCCAATCAACAACGGGCAGATCTATAGGACATACGCGAACACATACTTCACAAGCAATGCATTTATCAAATTCAAAGTGGATTCGGCCGCGGAAACGCTCGGATGTAATCAATTTTTCATAGGGGTATTGAATAGTTACAGGTAAACGATTCGCGTGTGATAAGGTAATCATAAAACCTTGACCAATATACCTTGCGGCTCGTACTGTTTGTTGGCCATAATTCATGAACTCAGTTACCATAGGG